CATATTTATTCTGACTCAGAGGGAGAAATGCACTGGAGTACCGACGTGTACCATGCACCCGAATTTCAATATAGTAATGTCCGGCTCTTACCAAAAACAAGTCATTTATGGATATTATCAGGAGGTTCGTGCAGATCCGGTGTAGTTTCTTTTTCACTCCACAAGGATCAAGATCAACTGAACATCCATTCTCATTCTGTCGAACGAAGATATATTTCTAGCCTCTCAGTGAATAATGATCAAGTGAGACACCAATTAGTTAGGTCAGATTTTTCTGATAAAAAAGAAGATGATATTTTTGATTATTCGGGATTTAATCGAATCATAGGTATTGGTCATTGTAATCTCATACATCCTGCAATTCTCCACAAGAATTCTGATTTATTGGCAAAAAGGCGAAGAAATCAATTTTTCATTCCGTTCCAATCCATTCAAGAACAAGAGAAAGAACTAATGCCCCATTCAGGTATCTCGATTGAAATACCCATAAAGGGCATTTTCCGTAAAAATGGTATTCTTGCTTATTTTGATGATCCTCGATACAGAAGAAAGAATTCAGGAATTACTAAATATGGGACTATAGGGGCGCATTCAATCGTCAAAAAAGAGGGCTTGATTGAGTATCGAGGAGTCAAAAAAATTAAGCCAAAATTGCAAATGAAAATTGATCGCTTTTTTTTCATTCCCGAGGAAGTGCATATTTTACCCGAATCTTCTTACGTAATGGTACGGAATAATAGTATCATTGGAGTAGATACCCGAATCGCTTTAAATAGAAGAAGCCAAGTGGGCGGATTGGTCCGAGTGGAGAAAAAAAAAAAAAAGATTGAACTCCAAATTTTTTCTGGGGATATCCATTTTCCTGGGGAAACGGATAAGATATCCCGACACAGTGGCATCTTGATACCGCCGGAAACGGGAAAAAAAGAACTTAAGGAATCCACCCGGGAATCAAAAAAATTGAAAAAATGGATCTATGTCCAACGGATCACACCTACCAAGAAAAAGCATTTTGTTTTGGTTCGACCCGTAGTCACATATGAAATAGCGAACGGTATCAATTTAGCAACACTCTTCCCCCAGGATCTGCTGCGGGAAAAGGATAATATGCACCTTCGAGTTGTCAATTATATCCTTTATGGAAAGGGCAAACCCTTTCGGGGTATTTCTGACACAAGTATTCAATTAGTTCGAACTTGTTTAGTCTTGAATTGGGACCAAGACAAAAAAAGTTCTTCCGTCGAAGAGGTCTGTGCTTCCTTTGTTGAAGTAAGTACAAATGGTATGATTCGAGATTTCCTAAGAATCGACTTAGTGCAATCCCATATTTTGTATATCAGAAAAAGGAATGCTCCGTCAAGTCCAGAATGGATCTCTGATAATGGTCCAGATCGCACCAATAGAAATCCTTTTTACTCCATTTATTTCAAGGCAAGGGTTCAACAATCACTTAGACAAAATCAAGGAACTATTCATACCTTGTTGAATAGAAATAAGGAATGCCAATCTTTGATAATTTTGTCATCATCTAATTGTTTTCGAATGGGTCCATTCAACGATATCAAATATCATAATGTGATAAAGCAATCAATTCACATTCAAAAAGATCCTCTAATTCCAATTAGGAATTCGTTGGGACCCTTAGGAACAGTCCTTCCAATTGCGAATTTTTATTCATTTTACTATTTAATACCTTATAATCCGATTTCGGTAACTAACTATTTGAAACTTGATAATTTAAAACAGACTTTTCAAGTACGTAAATTTTATTTAATGGATGAAAACGAGAGAATTTATAATCCTGATCCAGACAGTAAGATTGTTTTGAATCCATTTAATTTGAATTGGGATTTTATCCATCATAATTATTGTGAGGAAATGTCCACAATAATGAGTCTTGGGCAGTTTATTTGTGAAAATATATGTATAGCCACAAATGGACCACACCTCAAATCAGGTCAAGTTTTAATTGTTCAAGCTGGCTCTGTAGTAATAAGATCAGCTAAGCCTTATTTGGCTACTCCAGGAGCAACTGTTCATGGGCATTATGGAGAAATCCTTTATGAAGGAGATACATTAATTACATTTATATATGAAAAATCAAGATCTGGTGATATAACGCAGGGTCTTCCAAAAGTAGAACAAGTGTTAGAAGTGCGTTCGATTGATTCAATATCGATGAACCTAGAAAAAAGAGTTGAGGGTTGGAACGCGCGTATAACAAGAATTCTTGGGATTCCTTGGGGATTCTTAATTGGTGCTGAGCTAACTATAGTGCAAAGTCGTATCTCTTTGGTTAATAAGATCCAAAAGGTTTATCGATCCCAGGGGGTCAAAATCCATAATAGACATATCGAAATTATTGTACGTCAAATAACATCAAAAGTGTTGGTTTCAGAAGATGGAATGTCTAATATTTTTTTACCCGGCGAACTTATTGGATTGTTACGAGCGGAGCGAACGGGGCGTGCTTTGGAAGAAGCGATCTGTTATCGAGCTATATTATTGGGAATAACGAGAGCATCTCTGAATACTCAAAGTTTTATATCTGAAGCAAGTTTTCAAGAAACCGCTCGGGTTTTAGCAAAAGCAGCTCTCCGGGGTCGTATCGACTGGTTGAAAGGCCTGAAAGAGAACGTTGTTCTAGGGGGGATGATACCCGTTGGTACCGGATTCAAAGCATTAGTGCACTGTTCACGGCAGCATAACAATATTCTTTTGAAAACAAAAAAAAGAATTTATTCGGGGGGGGGATGATAGATATTTTCTTACACCACAGAGAATTATTAGACTTTTGCATTTCAAAGACTTTACATGATACATCAGAACAATCATTTAGAAGATTTAATGAGTCCTAAGGAGCGGATTCTCTTAACTATTTTTGATCCTTTGATTTCTTAATAGTAAGAAAAGAAAGATAATAACGAATAGAAAGTAATGAATGGCCTGGATTGTGTATCAATGGCCAATCTCTGGTAGAAGAGAAGGTTCCATTGGAACAATTATTTATTTCAGGGCACCTCGTCTCTTTTTTTTATCAAATCTTTTTTTGATAAAAAAAAAGAGGAAGTATGGGGAGAAATGGCAAGAAGATAGTGGAATATCAATTTTGAAGAGATGATGGAAGCAGGAATTCCTTTTGGTCATGGTACTAGGAAATGGAATCCTAGAATGTCACCTTATATCTCAGCAAAACATAAAGGTATTCATATTACAAATCTGACAAGAACTGCTCGTTTTTTATCAGAAGCTTGTTATAAAGCAGCGGATTTAGTAGCACGAGCTGCAATAAGAACCCGGTGTCATTATATGTCATTATATTCTATTAATAAAAAAAAAAGGCTCGGTGGTATGTTAACGAATCGGTCCACTACAGAAACGAGACTTCATAAGTTCAGGGATTTGAGAGCGGAACAAAAGACGGGGAGACTCAACCGTCTTCCAAAAAGAGATGCAGCTATCCTGAAGAGACAATTATCACGCTTGCAAACGTATCCGGGCGGGATTCAATATATGACGGGGGTACCGGATATTGTAATCATCGTTGATCAGCAAGAAGAATATACGGCTCTTCGAGAATGTATCGCTTTTGGAATTCCAACAATTTGTTTAATCGATACAAATTGTGACCCCGATCTCGCAGATATTTCGATTCCAGCAAACGGCTATAGCTTCAATCCGATTAATTCTTAATAAATTTGTATTTGCAATTTGTGAGGGTCATTCTAGCTATATACGAAATCCTTGATTAATAATAAGATAAATAAATTTTTTTTGTAACTACATGGATTTTTGGATTTTGGAATCGGTTACTCTTCTTGAATCGCATAAAAGAAAAGAAATTAAAAAAAACTGTGGATATTGTGTGATTAGCGGGTATTCAAAACGGATAATTCTAATTAAAGTATACAAGTCGAAAGGGGGAGGGTTGAATCAAAATAATTCTTTTTAAAGTTCTATTTCTGTTAGAGGGCAATATGAATGTTATATCATGTTCCAGTAACACACTAAAAGGGTTATACGATATATCCGGTGTGGAAGTAGGCCAACATTTCTATTGGCAAATAGGAGGTTTACAAGTCCATGCCCAAGTACTTATTACTTCTTGGGTTGTAATTGCTATCTTATTAGGTTCAGCCCTTATAGCTGTTCGGAATCCACAAACTATTCCGACTGCCGGTCAAAATTTCTTCGAATATGTCCTTGAATTTATTCGAGACGTGAGCAAAACTCAGATTGGAGAAGAATATGGTCCATGGGTTCCCTTTATTGGAACTATGTTTCTATTTATTTTTGTTTCGAATTGGTCCGGTGCTCTTTTACCTTGGAAAATAATACAGTTACCCCATGGGGAGTTAGCTGCACCTACGAATGATATCAATACTACCGTCGCTTTAGCCTTGCTCACGTCAGTAGCATATTTCTATGCAGGTCTTTCTAAAAAGGGATTAGGTTATTTCAGTAAATACATTCAACCGACTCCAATTCTTTTACCCATTAACATTTTAGAAGATTTCACAAAACCTTTATCACTTAGCTTTCGACTTTTCGGGAATATATTAGCTGATGAATTAGTAGTTGTTGTTCTTGTTTCTTTAGTACCTTTAGTGGTTCCTATACCTGTGATGTTCCTTGGATTATTTACAAGCGGTATTCAAGCTCTTATTTTTGCAACTTTAGCGGCGGCTTATATAGGCGAATCTATGGAGGGCCATCATTGACTAGTTTTCGAAATAGTCTCTTTTTTTTTTTAGCTTAGAATAACGCAGTGTATGCGTAACTAAAGATAATCCACTTAGGAAACATCAATATACAAATAGAAATAGACAAATACGGGATATACGACCAAGAGTCATAGAAAAAAAATTCCGATATTGGGGAATTGTAAAAAAGGAAAGAGATCAAAAAGATCTTTTTCCTAAAATTCATGTTTGGCTTTATTATATCATACTCCTGCCAATGAATATTATCGTTCTATTGTTTTGTTCATTCAATTCAAATATAAGGAGTCATTATTTGAATAAAAATTCTTAATATAAAAATTCTTATAGTATCGTATCACAATTTACACGGTGTGTGATTAAAAAAAAAGAAAAAGAAAGATGCTTTCTAGAATGATTCCCATTTCAGTTGATTTTATTCAATTCAACGATTGACCGAAAGAAAATATTAATAAATAAATAATTAAAGTGAATGACCTTACCGGAATAAAATACTTATGTTTATTTCTATGCAATGATTCGCCAAACGAGATTCATAAAAAATGGGTTGATTGGGAGAGGGGAACAGAATTTGGTATATGGGATCTAATGACTCTAAGCCAACTCTTGTGTATGGTTCCAAGAATGATTCTAGAATACGATTGACTTTAAGATACGAATAGCTTGAATCTAAGATATGAAGATATGAATAGTTGGTTTACGTTATGGAAGAAAGACATGTATATATGATATTAGATATTGATAGTTCTATATCAACTAAAGATATATCTAATCCGCCCTACTATTGTGAGCTTAGATAGAGATTCCAATAGAGATTCTTCGGTTTCGTCTTTGCCTGTGAATTGAATGTGAATGAATAAAGCGATGAAATAAAGAAAACTAACGAACGAAGAATTAAAAAAGAGTTTGGAAAGAAGAAATGGAAGAACAAAAGTCGTATGGATTCACAAAAATCCTGTGGATCGGAACTAAAAAAGAGATATCGAAGTAGCTTTTATGGTTTAATACTAATATTATTATTACTTCAATTCCGAGTTCTTAGTTATTTCGACTGGATGAATCTTAGCGATCGAATAATTAAGTCATAATTCATTGGACGATTGTATCATTAACTATTTCTTTATTTTAGTGCGAGGAACTTATCATGAATCCACTGATTTCTGCCGCTTCTGTTATTGCCGCTGGGTTGGCCGTCGGGCTTGCTTCTATTGGACCTGGAGTAGGTCAAGGTACTGCTGCGGGTCAAGCTGTAGAAGGTATCGCGAGACAACCCGAGGCGGAGGGAAAAATACGAGGTACTTTATTGCTTAGTCTGGCTTTTATGGAAGCTTTAACAATTTATGGACTGGTTGTAGCATTAGCGCTTTTATTTGCGAATCCCTTTGTTTAATCCTATAAATATGCAAATTCCGTATTTTTTTTTAGTCTATCTAAAAGAGGAGATAATATGAAAAATATAACCGATTCTTTCGTTTCCTTGGTTCGCTGGTCATTTGCCGGGAGTTTCGGGTTTAATACCGATATTTTAGCAACAAATCCAATAAATCTAAGTGTAGTCCTTGGTGTATTGATCTTTTTTGGAAAGGGAGTGCGTGCGAGTTGTTTATTTCAAGAATAGGCTGGATCCAACCAGCTGTACTTTTTTTCATTATAACTAGATAACTAGATCGAAAAAGGTGCACGATTCCGCGAATTACTTCTGAATCAATTTCAAATCATATTTAAGAACCATAGCATTTCGTGATTCATTGGTAAATCCACTTTGATTCTCTATCAACCAAACCAATAGTGTGGGGTCATTAACATGGTTAAAGCTAAACCAAACTGTTTGAAGTCCAGACGCTGCATGGTACTCTTTCTACTACTATATTAATATAGAATAGAAATGTTTGCAAAATGAATAATTGGAATTTGTTTTTTTTTCGATATAAAACACTCATGTCGATAAAATTATTTGAGCCTTTTCTTTTATTGGAATGCAAAATATTTGAAATATTTCAATCAACCGCTTTTTATGCTGAATCGGTGACCTGTGTATAATATAAAGTAAGAAGAATTCTTTGGATTTGACGAAAAAAAGAAACAACTTTGCTGACAATTCAATATTTTTGTTTTGTTCCGTCAGAAGAGTCCTCAAAATATTCTGGTCTTGGATTAGTGATTAGTCGCGACATCTTGGAATATGAATAGAGAAGAGAGGTAGAGGATAGGCTCATTACATTAAAAAAAAAGATATGGGAATTGCCCCCATACTTAAAAAGTTGAAGTAATTGAGTGTGAGAGCCAAATGAATCGAAAAATTCATGTTTGGTTCGGGAAGGGATCATGTAAGTTTTGAGATGAATGGAAAGATAATCTACTTTCATTAAGTGATTTATTAGATAATCGAAAACGGAAGATCCTGAATACTATTCGAAATTCAGAGGAACTGCAGGGGGGGGCCATTCAACGGCTGGAAAAAGCCCGGGCTCGCTTACGGAAAGTCGAAAGGGAAGCAGATCAATTTCGAGTGAATGGATACTCGGAGATAGAACGAGAAAAATTGAATTTGATTAAGTCAACTTATAAGACTTTGGAAGAATTAGAAAATTACAAAAATGAAACCATTCGTTTTGACCACCAAAGGGCGGTTCAGCAAGTCCGACAACAGGTTTTCCAACAAGTTTTAAAAGGAGCTCGAGGCACTCTGAATAGTTCTTTGAACAAGGAGTTACATTTACGTACCATTAGTGAGAATATTGACACGTTTGAGGCGATGGCAGAAATAACTGATTAGTCC